TGGCAATATGTCTACGCTGGTTCAAATCCAGCTCGGCCCAAGAATTCGCTGATCCACCATGAAATGATATAGACCATTTATTCTTCATAAGTTCTTCATAAATTCCGACTATGAAAGAATCAAAAGCAAGTCAAATTGTTTCATATACCCATACCGCTTTATTTGATCTGTTATATTTCTTTGTTACCACAAATTTGTTACCACAAATAACGATTTTTTCTTTTTTTTCTTTTATTGAAAGATTGATTATTACTGGGTCGCTCTCACTAAAGTAAGTACCCACCCATGGGATACGTGGAGAGATCAATCAATCAAGATATATAGAGATATCAATATCTCACTCGCGCCTCTGTTCCAACACGGCGATTCTAATCTAAATAGAAATCAAAATGGTTTAAATGCAATTAGAAGAATATGTATACGTCTTTATTTCCCTGGGATTGTAGTTCAATTGGTCAGAGCACCGCCCTGTCAAGGCGGAAGCTGCGGGTTCGAGCCCCGTCAGTCCCGACGCGATGGAATCAAATCCAATATATATATACATTTTCTTTTTGATTTTGTTTCGCATTTCTCATCAAACAAATGGGAGAGAGCCATATGGGGATTGTTACAATTATTGGTAGCATCATAGTTAGGATTCCAAAAGATACCGATAACGTACTTGGGGTGGCTTTTTTTATTGCTTCCTTATGCGTGGAATAGAATACCATATATTTCTATTTACCGGGGGCGCATACCCAAATAGAATTCATTTCTTGTACGATGCAAAAGGAATTGAACATAATTCATTTGATAGAATACTTTTACTTTTAAGATTCAAAATATCGCCTTTTCTGGTTCCGAAGTTGTTTAACTTCAATTACTAGTTTGAATTTGAAACACTCTATCTCTTCAAATTGAACACGGATCTTTTGAGATATGCGTCCCATTATTAATCCAAGGTATATTAATAAATAAAGATCACAACCCCTCTTAGAGAGGAGAGGGAATTCATCATTTTTTTTTATTTAATTTCAAAAATGGGAAGGGGTACTTTCACAAAAATAAAGAACAAACTCTAAACTAGTGAAGTTGATGGAATATTCTATTTTTTTTATACCTTATATATATATTAGACTTGGACTTATTTTTCTCATACTTATTATACTTATTAATATTATATATATATTAATATTATTTGTTTTTGTTTTCCATAAAAAAGAGATCATTAAAAAAAAGTACTGAACTTCCTTTTTTCTTTTCTATTTCATTTCTATTCTTTGTTTGATTTTGTTTGTAACCGAGGACAGTCAAATGCTACTTAAGCAAATAATTGTACAAGGACGGCAATAGGTTATAGAAAAAACAAGAATGGAAAAGGGGGAGAAATCAAAAAAGAAACATAAAGGGATTAGATCCGGAATCCTATTTTGGATTCGGGTATGGATAAAAGATCTTCCTATGTTATACTATTCAATTCTCGACGATGAATTGATTTGATAGCTCAGATATTGTTATTCATGATATTGATCCGATTCAATATCATCGAGGTGTAATTCATCCCATTGAATTGACGGGCGAAAGGGTTATCATCTCTATGGGATTAAATCCCGAGTTATTGACAAAAAAAAAAAGAGATTATGGAAGTAAATATTCTCGCATTTATTGCTACTGCACTTTTTATTCTAGTTCCTACTGCGTTTTTACTTATAATATACGTAAAAACTGTCAGCCAAGGCGATTAATTTGAATCAAACTTGACTTGTTTTCGTAGTCAACGATTGAAGAAATAAAGGCTTTTCGTCTCGGGTCTTAAATGAAATTGGCGGACTCGAATCAAAGGTCTAGTATTCTATGAGATCCGATAGCTAGTATGGTAGAACGAAATATATATTTCGTTCTACCATACTAGCTATTAGTATTGTAATGTAACAAGTTGTACTGTATAAAAATACAGGATTAATAGATATTAATCTATAATATGTATCTTCTTAATATACGTATTTATATATGTACATAGCATCTCAATTGTATTTCTTTGCTTCATCTATTTCATTTTTCTTGATTCCAATCAATCTGAAATAATCAACCGAAAGGCAATTCTGAATATTACGGTTCTAGATCCGAGATTTAAGTTATATTCACAAATAGAATTATAGAATTCCGGCATTCATCGAAAGAATCAAATCAAATATATATAATATATTTTGATTTGATATTAAAAAATATATTATAAATAGAAAATCAAAAGTCAAAAGATTTTGCAAAACGATATAAAAAAAAGAATCAATGCGGTTTTTTTATTCCTCAGCTCAATAAGTATTACCTCTAGAGCCCACTCCTTCCCCATACTACCAGTGAAAGGGAAAATGTAAAGACTACCATTAATGCAGCCCAAGCAAGACTGACTATATCCATGTAAATTATGTCCCCTATCTCTATGAAGGAATTATTCCATTATTGTTCACTCACTAATAATAGTGGAATCACTGGCGCAGAGTCAAAAAGGTATTCTGACCCAAGCCCATTGATGAAAGGATCCAGGAAATTCGCTTATAACAAGTTCTTAGAGGGTATGATTTTTCTAGTAGAATCGGAAAAGGTTAAGCACAAGCAAAATAGGCAGTGACACCTTTGGAAGTATCAAGGGAATCCTCGTAAGTTGTAGGAATAATATGTAGGAATACTAAGACCTATTCTTTCTTTTCTTGTCCTTAACCTTAATTCTTTGTTGAAAGATATAAAAATATAGAATAAAGGTAGATCATTATCTATGACATACCTTTATTTCCCCTTGGATCGTATCCTTACTGTCTAAGGACAGTCTCTGTGAAAGAATTCGAGGGCCTTCTATTCAATTCTTCACTAGGGGTTTTTAAATAAAAAGAAAGAATTTCTTTTATTTTAGCATTTGAGATATAAAAGCCGATTTTCCACCGAAGTAAAAGACTCCCACGAGTCTGTATAGAAAATCTCTTCAGCTCTTTCCACAAACACTCATTAGATTTTCTGTCGTACTGTGCAATCTAATTCAAAACCCAGTAATTAAACACCCCATTAGTGATGTAAAGGAATCGTTAAATCTTTATATGAGAGTCCTTGGACTACTAGAATCTTGAATCTTTCCTTGAATCCTAGAGGCAAGGATTTCAAGCACTTTAGCTTTTTTAGCTTTAGAGAACCAAACTTCCAGATGTTTAGAATCAAGCAAGTAGCAAGAATCTTTTTCCTCCGTTTGGCTCTGCTCAGGAAATTTCAGGGAGTTCTATCAGCAAAACCAAAAAGGAAGGGATTCCTAGTTTTTTGTTAATGAGGCGACACCCGGATTTGAACTGGGGAAAAAGGATTTGCAGTCCCCCGCCTTACCGCTCGGCCATGCCGCCAGAATGATACGAAATAAATGAAAATATTCCTCATAAATGAAAATATTCCTCCTTTGCTTGGGGTGGAGGGGCTACTCAATTTATTTTTTTATTGTACTTTCATCTTGAATCCCAGTTTACTTAATCCCTGGTCCGAAAGAATTTCTTCGCTTTTTGGATTGGATGCACCCCCTCCTTCCGTTGTATGTATAGTATCTCAAAACAGAAATATATAAAAACTTTCCCTCTCTTTTCTATTTCTATTCTTTTATACTCGATTTTCATTTATATATATAATATATTGAAAAAACGAAAGGTGGTTTTCAGTCCCAATAGCCAAAATTCAGGACAAATTGGAACCATTAACTATTAAATGGGATTGTAAATTCATGAACAATTCTTCGATTGGAATCCAAAATTGTCTTTTCCTAATTATATCAAATCTAAATTGATACATAACTAATCAGTATTAATTCTTTTCAATAAAAAAATCCTTCCCAAATTCAATTATAAGAGCAAATAGAAGTATATGTAAACCCTAGAACATCGATTGTTCTACAAATATCTAATCGGGTATCTTATCTATATATGATGCCTATATATAGCTAATTATGAGGAAATTGTAGTGCTTCCATTTTTCATTGAATAGAAAAATAAAAATTTGGATGTCCCCAATAGAACTGCACTAAAGGAAGAAAGATATGTATATAGATAACTATTTACACATGTTTATGTTTAATAAATACAAGCCTTCTTACTATGCTATCTTATGCACTTCAATCGTATTCTACTAAAAAAGTATTCTAGTCAAATCAAAATCCAAAATGGGTAAAAATCTCTTTCTTTTCTGCGAATCTTTTGTTGAACAATAGAGTCCATGAATTAAGTGCTAAAAAAACATCAAAAATATGGCGTTGATGATTATTATGTCTTTATCTCATCGAACAGATCAAATCTTAACTCCATTTCTTTTTTTTGGTATCCAATCCGATTGGAATATCATAAAAATGATAGAAATTGAATCACCTTTTTGAGATTCTATACAAAATTCCATAAGTCTCAGTAGCATTTCTCAACTCCTTTACATATCTGTTATAAATTCCAATTTGAGTATCCAATTCTCTTTTTTCCTCCGTTCAGATGCATTTTATACATTACATATGTGGAGTTACTTACAAAATTTCATGTGATTCAGTAAACAGAATAGAAATTCCAGCATTGCTAGATCAATCCAGATGATTTGATGAAGAATGGGTCAATAATGGAATTTTTTCGATAAAAAGTAGGAAATAAAAAATGCTCGGGGATGGAAATGGGGGAATGTCTACAATACCTGGTTTTAATCAGATACAATTTGAAGGATTTTGTAGATTCATTGATCAGGGCTTAACAGAAGAACTTTCTAAATTTCCAAAAATTGAAGATACAGATCAAGAAATTGAATTTCAATTATTTGTGGAAACATATCACTTGGTAGAACCTTTGATAAAAGAAAGAGATGCTGTATATGAATTACTCACATATTCTTCTGAATTATATATATCCGCGGGATTAATTTGGAAAAGCAGTAGGGATATGCAAGAACAAACTATTTTTATTGGAAACATTCCTTTAATGAATTCCCTGGGAACTTCTATAGTAAATGGAATATACAGAATT